AGCTCAGGAACTATAGAATCTCTCAAGCTCAGGAACTATAGAATCTCTCAGGAGTTGAATAAACTCTTTTATGCTAGTGGAATTGGGAAGCATGATAAGTCCGTACTCCACATTCTAGCTTCATCCTTGGTTTTCAAAGAAAGGAAACTTCAAAGACTGACAGAAGAGAAAGGTAAGATAATCCTTTCTGGCCTTAACTGAAAGCGGGGGAGGCCCAGGTCTACATACAGGTCTTGGATCAATATCATCCTCCAATTGCTAGGGAAAGAAGATCGGGATTAGTCTCCTTGCCATTGCTACTGTCTTTGAAAGTCTAGCTATCCTCTCCTTGTCATGCTTAGTTATTCTGCATTGCTCCTTCTTCTGATCTTGCTTTCTTGCCTTATAGAACTGACCTTTGTCCCCTCCTTCCGGTTTTAACTCACTTAAAGTCCATTCCTTGCTCTTGCCTAGTTCTAGGCTTAGACGAAAGAGCTCATTCATAGATTCCATCTTTCTAGCATTTCATGTCTTTCTTCCTTCAACTCTAATTCATGCCATGAATTGTTAAGTCCTTCTATAATAGCTATTGGCTCTCTTCTCACCTCCCCTAGAGCCTATTGAAGAAAAATCCGAGGCTCACTCGCTGCCCTAAGCCCTACAGTTCCTTCGCTTACCGCCTAAGATGAATCTATTGCCTCCCCTCCCTCCACGAGTAGATATTTAGTATTGAATAGTGTCAAACCCAATCCCAAGCAATAGTCAAGAAGAAAAACTCAGGACTAGGAAAGAAAGGCAGAGACAGGGAAAGCTAGGGTGATAGCCCTATAGATGAGTAATAGGATAGGGAGCACTCCGCTACACTCATTAGGACAACAACCTCCTAACTACTATGAGTTAAGCAACTAATGGACAGACCAGACCGCATAAGACTACTGGAATAGAAAAAGAGAAGGGATTCACGGGCAGTGAAGGCAACCGGAATCATTCCATTCAATTCCGAAGCCTAGCGTCTCCTGTAAGACTCTATCACCTTAATTCTTTTGTTGAGGTTCTGGCACTTCTTCCTCCGGCCCTCTATTTACATAGCGAAGAAAGGCAAAGGCTCTTGCTCGAATGCGTGACTTATGTCTCTTTTTCCATTTATAAAAAGTAAGATGAATCTACGCTCCTCGGCCTATAGTAAGTGAATGAGAGGGTATGGGGTTCCGGGTCTTTTTCCAGTCAAAATTTACTAATAGGCAATCCCCTTTTTCCGTGATAATGTGAAAGGACTCAATTCCTTCTTTCTTCCCCAGCGAAATGTAGCAGGAACAGCCTTCCCGCAGTCGCATTAAGGAGATTTTTTCTTGAAACTCTTTACTCCTTCACCCGTAGCAAGTACTCATTTCTATTTAGTTGTTTTCTTACTCTATCCGGCTATTGAACCTGGTTTCCCTCTGCATATGGTAATAGAGAGTTAGACAGCTTAGAGAGCTCCTCAAAGGGCTAGTTCTCACTCTGTTTTGGGGACCCCCAAGACTGTCTTTCCCTGTCTTTCCTAGTCTATATAGGTCCAATCTCATCTGCTAGCGCTTCTTCGTTGCTTGGTCGGGACACATTCATCGATTTCTTTTAATTCTTCCTGGGCTTGCAAGTGACTTACTTCTTTTGGCCGTTCTTGCTGTCTTAAGTCGTCCTCTTTTCTTTAGAAGCTCTTAATTGATTTCGTGCCTGCCCTAAGGCTAAGGGGAGAACTGCATGTCCTACTAGTCGGATAGAAGCCTACCCACCTACCAGCCTACCTTCTTCATATCGAGCCGGACAGGAGAGACACTCTTTAAAGTTAATAGAAGCAATTCCTTTTATAAGCTTGAAAATAGGCGCTGTAAATCAATTCAAATAGATAGGGGAGTTCCGAACCAGCAGCAAGCCCTTTCTCGCCCTTTCTAATGTCCTAGGCGAAGGCAGTGCAGGTGAAAGCCCAATAGATCCCATTTTTTTTATCGCTCCACATAGCTCACGACCCGGCACGAAGAAATCTCTTAGATGGGCGGATGCGAATCTGGATCTATCAACGGAGCAATTCCATTCCAGTCGTAGTCTCAATCCCATATTCAATGAAAGTCTCCGCCGTGTCTGACCCCCTCAATCTTTCTATCCGGAGTGAGTCAGGCGGCTAAGCCTTTAATCCTGATAAAAGAAATAGTTTTCCCACCCTCCAAGTATCCATAAATGGAATCGGTTTGAGTGAATTACTTACCGCAGTCAAAGCCAATAGGGAAAGTCAGGTCAAGAGAGAGTCTCTTTCCGATTAGTGCATCTCGCACTTCCAATTCATTCCGAGTTAGAAAAAGTCAGTTCCTTCCCTCCCTTTTACTTTTTCTAGGGTAAAGTCCTCTTAAATGGATTACTAGTTCCTTCCTTCCCAATCAATGCTAACTCTATCTTCCTCTCTTGTAATTTAGGAGATTTCCCCAGCCCATAAAGAACTGTAGTTACATACAGCTCTCAAAAGATAAAAAGAGAAAGAGCTATGAGT